TTTGTATCTCTAGCCGAATAAAAAAATTAATTGGATTTATTAATGATAAATTTAATTTTACAAAATTAAAAATTCCTAACGAAGTGAAGATTTTTGTGTATACCAAATAAAAATGAACTGACATTATATTATTATTACATTATTATTACTGATCAATAAAAATATCTTAAAATAAAAAGGAGGGGATTTCTTTTTATGGTAAAAAATTCATTCATCTCTGTGATTTCACAAGAAGAAAAAGAAGAAAACAGGGGATCTTTTGAATTTCAAATAGTACGTTTCACTAATAAGATAGGAAGACTTACTTCACATTTGGAATTGCATAGAAAAGACTATTCATCTGAGAGAGGTTTACGGAAAATTATAGCAAAACGCCAACGACTGCTGTCTTATTTGGCAAAGAAAAATAGAGTACGTTATAAAGAATTAATTAGCCAGTTGGATATTCAGGAATAAAAAACTTGTTAATTTGAAGAGTCTTTTTTTTTTTATTTATTAGATCTTTCATTTTGATGAATTTATTTTCGTTTTCAATAATTCATGGAAGAATGAATTGAGGAAACCCCTATGAATGTACCAGAAACAAGAAAAGACCTTATGATAGTCAATATGGGTCCCCACCACCCATCAATGCATGGTGTTCTTCGACTCATCGTTACTCTAGACGGTGAAGATGTTATTGACTGTGAACCAATATTAGGTTATTTACACAGAGGAATGGAAAAAATTGCGGAAAACCGAACAATTATACAATATTTGCCTTATGTAACACGTTGGGATTATTTAGCTACTATGTTCACAGAAGCAGTAACAGTAAATGGGCCAGAACAGTTAGGAAATATTCAAGTACCTAAAAGAGCCAACTATATCAGAGTAATTATGTTGGAGTTGAGTCGTATAGCTTCTCATCTCTTATGGCTTGGACCCTTTATGGCGGATATTGGTGCGCAGACTCCTTTCTTCTATATTTTTAGAGAAAGAGAGTTAGTATATGATTTATTCGAAGCTGCCACTGGTATGAGAATGATGCATAATTTTTTTCGTATCGGAGGAGTAGCGGCCGATCTACCTCATGGCTGGATAGATAAATGTTTGGATTTCTGCAATTATTTTTTAACCGAAGTTGCTGAATATCAAAAACTTATTACGCCAAATCCTATTTTTTTAGAACGAGTTGAAGGAGTAGGTATTGTTAGTGCAGAGGAAGCAATAAATTGGGGTTTATCCGGACCAATGCTACGAGCTTCCGGAGTACAATGGGATCTTCGTAAAGCTGATCATTATGAGTGTTACGACGAATTTGATTGGGAAGTCCAGTGGCAAAAAGAAGGCGATTCATTAGCTCGTTATTTAGTCCGAATTGGTGAAATGATGGAATCCATAAAAATTATTCAACAGGCTCTGGAAGGAATCCCGGGGGGGCCCTATGAGAATTTAGAAACCCGATGTTTTGATATAGAAAGGGATCAAAAATGGAATGATTTTGAATATCGATTCATTAGTAAAAAAACTTCTCCTACTTTTGAATTGCCGAAACAAGAACTTTATTTGAGAGTCGAAGCCCCAAAAGGAGAATTAGGAATTTTTCTGATAGGGGGTCAAAGCAGTTTTCCTTGGAGATGGAAAATTCGCCCGCCGGGTTTTATCAATTTGCAAATTCTTCCTCAATTAGTTAAAGGTATGAAATTGGCTGATATTATGACAATACTAGGTAGCATAGATATCATTATGGGAGAAGTTGATCGTTGAAATGATAATTGATACAACAGAAGTACAAGCTATCAATTCTTTTTACAGATTGGAAACCTTAAATGAGGTTTATAGAATTATATGTATGCTTGTCGATATTTTTACTCTTGTATTAGGAATTACAATAGGTATACTAGTAATTGTGTGGTTAGAAAGAGAGATATCCGCAGGGATACAACAACGTATTGGACCTGAATATGCCGGTCCTTTGGGAGTCCTTCAAGCTCTAGCAGATGGTATAAAACTACTTTTTAAAGAAAATATTTTTCCATCTAGAGGGGATACCCGTTTATTCAGTATCGGACCATCCATAGCAGTCATATCAACCCTATTAAGTTATTCAGTAATTCCTTTTGGCTATAACTTTGTTTTAGCTGATCTAAATATCGGTGTTTTTTTCTGGATTGCCATTTCAAGTATTGCTCCAATTGGACTCCTTATGTCAGGATATGGGTCAAATAATAAATATTCCTTTTTAGGTGGTCTACGAGCTGCTGCTCAATCGATTAGTTATGAAATACCGTTAACTCTCTGTGTATTATCCGTATCTCTACGTGCGATTCGTTGAAATATAAACTTTTCCCTCTTACTTTCTTTTTAGCAAGAAGATGAAATAAATTGAATGGATATCTTCATTTTTTTTTAGGTTGATGAACTAAATTGGATAGTTATATGAGTGAAGGAAAACAGCTTCTGAATTTGTAGTAAAAAAATTGAGACTCATTTTCTATGTACAAGAGTAAAGCAGGAATAAACATAAGAAGGCGAGACCGTTTGCCCCAAGATTGGTGGATTAGTCATCCTGGCTTGAAGCGGGCTCAAAAGATCAACTTTATTGAGTTTTCACTATCATTTATATGTATTAGCATAATGCTAACGAGAAAAAAAATAAGTGGATGGTTAGTAACACCAAGATACACAAAGGATTAGTAATAGAGATTTGAAAAGTTATCCAAAAGCAAAAGGATATTTATGGATGTGCATACATAATATAAAAGAATATAAATTGGGGCTTTAAGTTGGTAGAAACGATCAGGTGGTACTCCCCATGATTCCGATCCAGAGTATGCTCCCGTCCACCGATTAAAGAAATAACTATCAGGAACGAAATAATCCTTTCCTTTTTTTTAGTCCGCCCTTTTTTTCCGAAAGAAGAATAGGAACAAAAAAAGAATATAATTACAATAGAAAAAAAGAGATACTTTTTATTCTTTCTTTCCTATATCCATATTCATGGAGATCGAATTCGTGTAATAATTCATGAACTAATTGAATGTCCAATTCGTTTTCGTAATCGAAAATGATAGGTTGACATATCCATTTGTATTTCTACAAGGAGTATTTTATTGAAGGATTTAAGTAATTACTCAAGAAAGAAAAATGAAAAGGAGGAGATAAATTCATAAGTACTTTTTTAGTATTCTAACAGACAGAATTTCACTGGTCGAATTTGGGAACCTCCGATATATTTTAATCTTATTTATCCTACAAATATATCAAGATTAAAAATACAATACTGGTCCTTAGATTTAGTTATGGCCTTCGAGGAGCCGTATGAGGTGAAAATCTCATGTACGATTCTGTAATAGCGATCGGAACAGTGATGTTATCACCGACTATGATTATCTAACAGTTCAAGTACAGTTGATATAGTTGAGGCACAATCAAAATATGGTTTTTGGGGGTGGAATTTGTTGCGCCAACCTATAGGGTTTATAATTTTTTTAATTTCTTCCCTAGCGGAATGTGAAAGGTTACCCTTTGATTTACCAGAAGCAGAAGAAGAATTAGTAGCAGGTTATCAAACCGAATATTCGGGTATCAAATTTGGTTTATTTTATCTTGCTTCCTATCTAAATTTATTAGTTTCTTCATTATTTGTAACAGTTCTTTACTTGGGCGGTTGGAATATCTCTATTCCGTACATATTTGTTCCTGAGCTTTTTGAAAAAAATAAAGTGGGTAGAGTCTTTGGAACAGCAATTGGTATCTTTATTACATTGGTTAAAACTTATTTGTTCTTATTCATTCCTATCACAACAAGATGGACTTTACCTAGACTAAGAATAGACCAACTCTTAAATCTTGGATGGAAATTTCTTTTACCTATTTCTCTAGGTAATCTATTATTAACAACCTCTTTACAACTCCTTTCGCTATAAAGGAATACTTTTATATATTCATGACTCGTCTCAAACAAGAAAAAGAAACAAAAATGAAATTATTAATAGATATTCACGATATGTTCCCCATGGTAACAGGGTTCATGAATTATGGTCAACAAAGCATACGAGCTGCAAGGTACATTGGTCAAAGTTTCATGATTACCTTATCTCATGCAAATCGTTTACCTATAACTATTCAATATCCTTATGAAAAATTAATCACATCGGAGCGTTTCCGCGGTCGAATCCATTTTGAATTTGATAAATGCATTGCTTGTGAAGTATGTGTTCGTGTATGCCCTATAGATTTACCTGTTGTTGATTGGGAATTTGAAACTGACATTCGAAAAAAACGGTTGCTTAATTACAATATTGATTTCGGAATATGTATATTTTGTGGCAACTGTGTTGAGTATTGTCCAACAAATTGTTTATCAATGACCGAAGAATATGAGCTTTCCACTTATGATCGTCACGAATTGAATTATAATCAAATTGCTTTAGGTCGTTTACCAATGTCATTAATTGACGATTATACAATTCGAACAATTTTGAATTCACCTCAAAAAAATGGGTAAACCCTCTTTGATTAAAGATTAATTAAAGAGAAATTTACAATTACTAAACGAAGATTCCGTTTTGATCTAAAGAGATGAAATGGGGTTTCTTTCATTTTGCTTGATCAATAACTACAAAAACCATAAACCCAACTCTTGATTTGCTTAGTTGGTGAGAATCGTATCGCGACTTCATTTTTATTTTTAATCTATTAATATATTCGTAGTTATATCCCTAATTGTTTCGAAATTCAAATTTAGGGTGTCAAATTACCAAAGAATGAGATTAGTTCGATGGCTCTACCTACAGCAAATTACACCCTTTAAGATTTTAACCCATTATAAAAAAGTTTTTCCTGGTCGGGTCAATAAGGTCATGAAAAAACAATTCCATTTTTTATCTCTTTTTTTTATTTTACGTACAATGGATTTGCCTGGACCAATACATGATTTTCTTTTAGTCTTTCTGGGATTAGGTCTTATATTAGGAGGTCTAGGAGTGGTATTACTTACCAACCCAATTTTGTCTGCCTTTTCATTGGGATTGGTTCTTTTTTGTATATCCTTATTCTTTATTTTATCAAACTCTCATTTTGTAGCTGCTGCACAACTCCTTATTTATGTAGGAGCTATAAATGTTTTAATTATATTTGTTGTGATGTTCATGAATGATTCAGAATATTACAAAGATTTAAATTTTTGGACTGTCGGGGATGGGGTTAGTTCCTTAGTTTGTACAAGTATTTTTGTTTCACTAATCACTATTATTCCAAATACGTCATGGTACGGGATTATTTGGACTACAAAAGCAAACCAAATTATAGAGCACGATTTGATAAGTAATGGTCAACAAATTGGAATTCATTTATCAACAGATTTTTTTCTTCCATTTGAATTAATTTCAATAACTCTTTTAGTTGCTTTGATAGGTGCTATTGTTGTGGCTCGTCAGTAATAAATCTTTATAATTAGCAACCGCAATACAAATTGAACTTTGTTCTATGTTATCACATACATTTTCCTTCAATTCTATTTGAAAATTATTCATGTATAAATTTTTTTATTCGATCCATTACTAATATATTTCTTTATTCTGTACTTGTGATATTCTTATCCTAGTCAATCTACTCTGTAGATGTTGAATTGTTGTTCATATTGAAATAAATCTAAATTCATAAAATAATAATAAGTAGTTGGTCAATGATGCTCGAACATGTACTTTTTTTGAGTGCTTATTTATTTTCTATCGGTATCTATGGATTGATCAAGAGTCGAAATATGGTTAGAGCCCTTATGTGTCTTGAACTTATACTAAATGCAGTTAATATAAATTTCGTAACATTTTCTGATTTTTTTGATAGTCGCCAATTAAAAGGAAATATTTTCTCAATTTTTGTTATAGCTATGGCAGCCGCTGAAGCAGCTATTGGACCGGCTATTGTTTCGTCAATTTATCGTAACAGAAAATCAACCCGTATAAATCAATCGAATTTGTTGAATAAGTAATATTAATCGTATAAAATATAATATTCATCAATTCGAATTGGCATGTATGTGTATCTGATCATGTTTGCGAGAATGCGAAAAGGTAAGAAATTGAAGTATCTTGTCTATATTTCATGAGTCGATCCTGAATTGAATAGAAAAATTCTGTTAAATCATTGATTCATCTGGTGTTTAAATTAAATATATGATTCATAAATTTACTAGATCGAAAATTTATGATGTTCAAAAAAAAAATTATAGATCCAATGTCGCATTCAGTAAAGATTTATGATACATGTATAGGGTGTACTCAATGTGTCCGAGCCTGCCCCACTGATGTATTAGAAATGATATCTTGGGACGGATGTAAAGCTAAGCAAATTGCTTCTGCTCCAAGAACAGAGGACTGTGTCGGTTGTAAGAGATGTGAATCCGCCTGTCCAACGGATTTCTTGAGTGTTCGAGTTTATTTATGGCATGAAACAACTCGAAGCATGGGTCTAGCTTATTGATACTTTCCAGAAAAACCCGCTTGAATACATTTTATTTTTTTGTTTACCGACAAAAACCCGTTCTCGAAAACATAATATATTTAAAATTATTTTTTTCGAGAACGGGTTTTTCTGGTCCAAGTGTATCTTGTCTTTACCACGAATTCTTTTCCTTTATTAACAATATTTGTAGTTTTACCGATATCCGCGGGTTCCGTAATTTTATTTTTCCCTCAGAGAGGAAATAAGGCAATTAGGTGGTATACTATATGTATATGTGTCTTAGAATTCCTTTTAATGACCTATGCATTCTCTTATTATTTCCAATTAGATGATCCATTAATGCAATTAATGGAGGATTATAAATGGATCAATTTTTTTGATTTTTACTGGAGATTGGGAATAGATGGACTTTCTCTAGGACTTATTTTACTTACAGGATTTATCACCACTTTAGCTACTTTAGCGGCTTGGCCAGTTACTCGGGATTCCCGATTATTACATTTTCTGATGTTAGCAATGTATAGTGGTCAAATAGGATTATTTTCTTCTCAAGATCTTTTACTTTTTTTCATCATGTGGGAGTTAGAATTAATTCCAGTTTATCTACTTCTATCCATGTGGGGAGGAAAGAAACGTCTGTATTCAGCTACAAAGTTTATTTTGTATACTGCAGGAAGTTCCCTTTTTTTATTAATGGGAGCTTTGGGTATAACTTTATATAGTTCCAATGAACCAACATTCAATTTTGAAACATCAGCCAATCAATCATATCCGGTGGCCCTAGAAATACTATTTTATATTGGCTTTCTTATTGCTTTTGCTGTCAAATCACCGATTATACCCTTACATACATGGTTACCAGACACCCATGGAGAAGCACATTACAGTACTTGTATGCTTCTAGCCGGAATCTTATTAAAAATGGGAGCATATGGGTTGGTTCGAATCAATATGGAATTATTACCCCATGCTCATTCCATATTTTCCCCCTGGTTGATAATAGTAGGCGCGATGCAAATACTCTATGCAGCTTCAACATCTCTTGGTCAACGAAATTTAAAAAAAAGAATAGCCTATTCTTCTGTATCTCATATGGGTTTCATAATTATAGGAATTTTTTCTCTAAGCGATATGGGACTGAATGGAGCCATTTTACAAATACTATCACATGGATTTATTGGCGCTGAACTTTTTTTCTTGGCAGGAACGAGTTATGATAGAATATGTCTTGCTTATCTTGACGAAATGGGCGGAATGGCCAACCCAATGCCAAAAATATTCACAATGTTCAGTATCTTATCACTAGCCTCCCTTGCATTACCGGGCATGAGCGGCTTTTTTGCCGAATTGATAGTCTTTTTTGGAATAATTACCGGTAAAAAATATCTTTTAATGCCCAAAATAATAATTACTTTTGTAACGGCAATTGGAATGATATTAACTCCTATTTATTTATTATCTATGTTACGCCAGATGTTCTATGGATACAGGTTGTTTAATGTCCCAAACTCTTATTTTTTTGATTCTGGACCACGGGAGTTATTTGTTTCGATCTCTATACTTCTACCTGTAATAGGTATTGGTATTTATCCGGATTTAGTTTTATCATTATCATTTGACAAGGTCGAGGCTATTCTATCTAATTATTTTTATAGGTAGTTTTGAAAAACAAAACAAAAAATAAAAAAGCAATTCTATGATGTTTAAAAAATTTTTAATCGTTATACAGTGAAAATTTTTTTTCTTAAATTTAAGTAAAAAAAATGAATTGTAACCGGATATGTTTGACTTTTGTGAGAACTTTTTGAATCAAGTAATTTAGTGATTCAAAAGGTTCTCAACGGTTTACTTGAAGTTTATTATATATATTCTATTTTGGGTTGTATTTGCCCGACCCTTTCTTCAATTCAATTAAATATAAATTGAAACGAACCATAACTATGTAATCCTATTTCTAATAAATTAACCCCAAAATAACATATCCAAATTATAAGAAAACCGATAGAAGCGACAATTGCAGAATTTAAAATTTCTTCCAAATTTCTATTTGGTCGAGTATGTAAATAAATCGCAAATATGGTCCAAGTAATAAATGCCCAAGTTTCCTTTGGGTCCCAATTCCAATATGATCCCCATGCTTCATTAGCCCAGACTGCGCCCGAAAGAATACCTATGGTTAAAAAGATAAACCCTATACTAATAATACGATAACTCCAGTGATCTAATTGGTGAATTAATTGAAACCTGTAATAATTCCTAGAAGAAAGAAAAGAAATCTTTCTTAAAAGATTGTTTCTTTCCAGTATGTATTTGATCTCACCAAAGTAAAATGAATCATTATTGCTTTTATCAACAATTCTTATGGCTTGTCGAAATGTAATTACTATAAGTGCTACTGATAATAATGATCCGCATAAAAGAGCTGCATAGCCCAATAACATCATACTTACGTGCATCATTAACCACTGGGATTGGAGAGCAGGTACTAAGATTTCGGATTGATGTATGTCAGTTAAAAGACCCGAAGTAGCAAAGCCTTGCGTAAAAAAAGTACTTGGCGCGATTATTTTGCTTAAATAATTTTTATGGTTTTTAAAATAAGGAACCATATGAATAATGTGGAAACCACATGAAAGAAAAATTAATGATTCATATAAATCACTTAATGGTAAATGCCCCGAATAAATCCAACGAGTAACTAATAATCCTGTTATACAGAAAAAAGCAGTTCTCATGCCCTTTTCTGACGAATCATATAATCTTACGAATTCATCGCCTACATCGCCTAGTAAGGTTATAAAATAAATTGTAATTACAATTGAAACAACCGAAAAAGATATATGAGTTAATATATGTTCTAAAGTTGAAAATATCATAAAAATTTTTAAATTTAAAAAGTAGGGGTTCCTGAATTTTATGGGATTAAAATCAGGAATTGAATTCATTATAGGACTTATTAGATGCTTTTGCAAATTAAAAAATATTATGCCGCTACTCGGACTCGAACCGAGATGCTCTAGCACTGCTTCCTAAGAGCAGCGTGTTTACCAATTTCACCATAGCGGCTTACTCGAATTCATAATAACCGATTTTTATTCAATCGTCGAGCTTGAAGGAATCAAGTCAATGAAATATTATTTCGGAAATAATTTAATTTATCAAATATAAATAGGCATTTGAACGTTCTTATAATAATCTTTATTATCATAACCCATATTATTATTTAATATGTCAATTAAAGTTAACTTAACAATGGTTGTTTTTTTTGTAGTTTATGCTCTTCTACAAATAACCTTTTGTAAATAAAGAGTTCTGGCTTCAATCCATCAAGAGAACTTAAAAAAAAATGTTCTTTTCACATTTATCAGATTTTATGAATCTAAAAAAATTGGATATTTTTTTACGGATGAAAAATTCAGCACTACATTCAAGGTATTTTTGGAAATTATAAATTATATATATATATAATAATATAATATATAAATATATAAAATTTAAATTATATAAATTAATAGTATAAATTATAAGCAATAAACAAAATTATACTTTTTCTTATGTTAAGCCCAGTCAGATTATTCCGACGTTTTATTTTTTATTTGTTGCACAAACAAACTTTTTGAATTACCAGTCAGTATAAAGCGATTTTCCTAAAGAAAAAGCTTTCAAGACTGCCCAATATCCCTTTCTTTTCCAAATATTTTTTCGAATACGGTTTTTTGATATAGAAAGTACGCTTTTTTGGAACTGCCATTCAAAACTAAATAGGTTATCTATTGTTATAGTTGTATGTGAAAGACATCTATTGTTCAAAAAAAAAGTAGTTCTTTACTGTTTATTATCTAACTATTTAGTTTAGAAATTGGACTCTCTTCATAAAAAAAACTATCTGCTTACATTTCGTTTTCTATTTATTTATATATATATATTCGTTATACCACATTTATAGACCTATTAAGATACATCAAAAGGGTTAAGCACCTAAACTAAAATTGATCCTAATAAATAAAAAAAAAATTAAAGTTTTTTTTATTGGATCCAGTAAGGTAAGGATCCGGTAAAAAACTGTCTTTTTTTTTTATCATTCCTATCAAAATAAAGTCCTACTTTATAATTCTTTATTTTTTCTCTACATATATAAATTTTTAAAATCCATAATTTCAATTTTCTTTAGAGTAAGTCTTTTTTTTTTCATTAATATCTTAGTCATATCATTTTACCAATTCTAACTTCTTGATTTGAATATAAAAGGGAAAGATTCAGACTAATTAAGAAGATAAAACTCTATTTTGGTTTTGCATATCTTTATTTATATATTTGTATTATTATTCAATTTTATTATTGACTGAATCCTTTAAAACTTTAAAAATAGAAGAGATAATAGCAATAAGAGCCAATGAATTAGAAACATTTAATTAATAAAATTATAAGATTTATTATGGAACATACATATCAATACTCACAAATCATACCTTTCGTTACACTTCCAGTCCCTATGTTAATAGGAGTGGGACTCCTACTTTTTCCGGCGTCAACAAAAAAACTTCGTCGTGTGTGGGCTTTTCCGAGTGTTTTATTGTTGGGTATAGTTATGATTTTTTCGATCTATTTGTCCATTAAACAAATAAATAGCAGTTCTATCTATCAATATGTATGGTCTTGGACCATCAATAATGATTTGTCTTTAGAATTCGGACACTTGATCGACCCCCTTACTTCTATTTTGTCAATATTAATTACTACAGTTGGAATTATGGTTCTTATTTATAGTGACAATTATATGTTTCATGATCAAAGCTATTTGAGATTTTTTGCTTATATGAGTTTTTTCAATACTTCAATGTTGGGATTAGTTACTAGTTATAATTTGGTACAAATTTATTTTTTTTGGGAATTGGTTGGAATGTGTTCTTATCTATTAATAGGGTTTTGGTTCACACGACCTAGTGCGTCGAATGCTTGTCAAAAAGCGTTTGTAACTAATCGTGTAGGGGATTTTGGTTTATTATTAGGAATTTTAGGTCTTTATTGGATAACGGGCAGTTTCGAATTTCGGGATTTGTTCGAAATATTCAATTACTTGATTTATAATAATGAGGTGAATTTTTTATTTGTTACTTTGTGTGCCTTCCTATTATTTTCTGGCGCAATTGCTAAATCGGCCCAATTCCCTCTTCATGTATGGTTACCGGATGCCATGGAAGGACCTACTCCTATTTCGGCTCTGATACATGCTGCTACTATGGTAGCAGCGGGAATTTTTCTTGTAGCTCGACTTATTCCTCTTTTCGTAGTCATACCTTACATAATGAATCTAATAGCTTTGATAGCTATAATAACAGTGCTATTAGGAGCTGCTTTAGCTTTTGCTCAAAAAGATATTAAGAGAAGTTTAGCCTATTCTACAATATCTCAATTGGGTTATATTATGTTAGCCCTGGGTATGGGGTCGTATCGAGCCGCTTTATTTCATTTGATTACTCATGCCTATTCCAAAGCATTGTTGTTCTTAGGATCTGGATCCATTATTCATTCAATGGAAGCTATTGTTGGCTATTCTCCAGATAAGAGTCAAAATATGGTTCTTATGGGTGGTTTAACAAAATATGTTCCAATTACAAAGATTTTTTTTTTATTAGGAATTCTTTCTCTTTGTGGTATTCCACCTCTCGCCTGCTTTTGGTCCAAAGATGAAATTCTTAATGATAGTTGGTTGTATTCACCTATTTTCGCAATAATAGCTTGTTCCACAGCAGGATTAACTGCATTTTATATGTTTCGGGTCTATTTACTTACATTTGAAGGACATTTAAATGTTCATTTTAAAAATTACAGTGGCAAAAAAAATGGTTCATTCTATTCAATATCTCTATGGGGTAAAGAAGGATCAAAAATATTAAAAAAAAAATTGTTACCTTTATTAACAATTCATAATAATAATGAAAGGGCTTCTATTTTTTGGAAGAAGACATATCAAATTGATGGTAATGTAAGAAATCTGACTCGGTCTTTTATTACTATTAATCATTTTGACACTAAAAGTTTTTTCTCCTATCCCCATGAATCTAATAATACTATCTTATTTCCTATGCTTGTCTTGGTACTCTTTACTTTGTTTATTGGAGCCATAGGAATTCCTTTAAATCACTTCAATCCAGAAGTAAAAGATTTGGATATATTATCTAAACTGTTAATTCCATCTTTAACCCTTTTGCATAAAAATGAAAACAATTATATTATTTGGTATGAATTTGTAACAAATGCAATTTTTTCGGTTAGTATAGCTTATTTCGGAATATTAATAGCGTCTTCTTTATATAAGCCTGTTTATTCATCCTCACACAATTTGATCATTTTTAATTCGCTCGCTAAAAAAGGTCCTAATAGAATTTTTTGGGACAAAATAATAAATGTGATATATGATTGGTCCTATAATCGGGGTTACATGGATTCTTTTTATGCAATATCTTTAACTGAAGTCATAAGAAGATTAACTGAATTAACTCATTTTTTTGATAGACGAATAATTGATGGGATTGCCAATGTAGTCGGGATTACGAGTTTCTTTGTGGGAGAGGGTATAAAATATGTAGGAGGCGGTCGCATCTCTTCTTATCTCTTATTGTATTTATTTTATGTATTCATTTTATTATTTATTTTTATTTATTTTATTCAATTTAAATAAAAATAAAATATCAAAAAATTCACTATAATAGAAGGTTGTTCAATTCAAAAAGGAACTCTTTATTTTGATATAAAGAATAGGTATGCTCTGGGACGGAAGGTTTCGAACCTTCGAATAGCGGGACCAAAACCCGTTGCCTTACCACTCGGCCACGCCCCATTTCTATTGCTATTCAACCCAATATATATTATAATATAATGGATATTATAATATTCTTTTTTGTTCTATTCTTATAATATAATGGATATTATAATATTCTTTTTTGTTCTATTCTTATAATACAATATTATAATATTGGTATTGCTTTTTTATCTTATAATACCTTATAATACAATATATATTATAATATTTCTTGGTATTGCTTTTTTGTCTTATAATACCTTATATAGAAATATTCTAATATATATTTATAATATTTCTTGGTATTGCTTTTTTGTCAAGTCTCGCCCACTATGAAATAGATTAGCTTGTTGTTCGGATTTTGGTATCTATAGATATAGAATTAAACTTAATTTATTGATCATAATATATAATTCAATTAAGATATTGTATGAAAATATGATTTCTTCTATTCTTTTTTGATTTGAGAATTGAAGGATTTTTGATTGGGTAATTTGAAATAAAGAAAGGTTTTTGGTCTACCTTACTTTATTTACTTTATTTACTTTATTTACTTTATTTTATTATTTATTTTATATCAATTTATATCAATTTTGATATCAATAACATATTAAATAACCCAGTCAAAATACAATTATCTTCAAGAACAAAATGTTTGTTATGCTTAATTTTTTTAGTTTGATTTGGATCTGTCTTAATTCTGCCCATTATTCAAGCAGTTTTTTCTTTACAAAATTGCCTGAAGCCTACGCTTTTTTGAATCCAATAGTAGATGTTATGCCCGTAATCCCTGTCCTCTTTTTTCTATTAGCCTTTGTTTGGCAAGCTGCTATAAGTTTTCGATAAAATCTTTAGTCCTAGAATAATTCATGATTTATTCGATGAAAAAAATTATAGCAATTGATAAGATCAGATAAGTCTTATAATAAAAGCCCTCAATTCAAACATTGAAGTTATTGTATAGACGCGAAAAATATGAATTATCCCATTTCCTCATTCTGAACTTTTTTACATTCTATTTAACCCTAGTGGTATAAAAATATTTGTATTCCTTATTTAAGTTAATTCCTACTGGATTAGAGAATCGATTTTATTTTTCTTTTTTTCCAAAAAAAAGTTAAGATCTTGGAGATTGTGTAATGCTTACTCTCAAACTCTTTGTTTACACAATAGTGATATTCTTTGTTTCTCTTTTCATCTTCGGATTTTTATCTAATGATCCGGGGCGTAACCCTGGACGTGAAGAATAAAAAAAAAATACCAAGTCATCAATGAAACCGGAAAGAGAGGGATTCGAACCCTCGGTAAACAAAAGCCTACATAGCAGTTCCAATGCTACGCCTTGAACCACTCGGCCATCTCTCCTACATAATTACATAATAATTATGGCCCAGAAACTGAGTGAATCGCGAGTCATTCATATTAGATTGTTGGATAGGTACGGTACGTACAATCAATTCTAACTATAAAAATATCAAACTTTTAATCAAATAAAGACCTTTCCTTCGGGGCTGGGGGCAAAATTTTTTTTTGTTTTTGTGAAAAACTCTTTGTTAAAAACAATAAAAATATCTATCTATTCATGTTTACGAAGATGGCGTCCCAGTCTTTTTCTGATATCTATACCGGCTTAAATCAATGGATTGGAACGACTCGAATGATCGGTATATCGTTTTTTATGAGTTGAGTCTCCTTTTATGTTATTTCGTACTGTACAATTACTTTTTTTGTGGGATCGTTTTCTCATGAGAAGTAATTAAAAGAAATTAAAAAATGGATTGCTATCTATGTCTAGATCCCCCATAACTGGAAATTTTATTGATAAGACCTTTTCAATTGTAGCCAATATCTTATTACGAATAATTCCAACAACTTCAGGAGAAAAAGAGGCATTTACTTATTATAGAGATGGTGTGATTTGATTTTTTTATTTGCCACTTCTCAAGTTTTAGGAGAAAGACACATTAGCCGGAATAGAAAGATTTTCAATAACTCTACGCTTGTTGAAGGTGAAGTTTATAACTAAAGCAATTCCTTCTGTCGTGTATCCCCGATTAATGCAGCCTCAGATGCTTTAATTGTCGATTCTAGCATTGAGCGAAAGGTTTCACCTATAGCTATGGGCTTACTTCATTAGTACCAATAGGCAGCATAGAGGAAGAAACACTACGCATAGTAATCAACAACACGAAACCTTTGTTATAAATTATCTCTTTTCCTTATTTTATTGGGGTCGGGACTAAGAAGAATGGTTGGGACAACAAACATCCATCTCGTTCGTACTTTGGATACCCATATAACCATCGAAGACTGTTGAAGTGACTAATTCCTAGAAATTAAGGGACGTTGAGGACAAAGAAATTGTTGGAGTTCAATTTACATTTTTATCTAGTACCAAAATGCTTTATGTTAAATTAAGAAAAGATCTTTTGCAGGAAGGTTGGCTAGAGATTTCTTGTAAAAACACTAGCCCAGCTCAGTTCATAATAAGAATATTTCACTCCTTTTTGATTCCATGTATTATTCTCATTATGCACATAAGGGAGGAGCCGTATGAGATGAAAATCTCACGTACGGTTCTGGAACGGAGATTCTTTGAATCGAATGACGACCGTAACGGATGTCTGCTCAGTCCGAAGGAAATTATGCGGAAGCTTTACAGAATTATTATGAAGCTATGCGACTAGAAATTGATCCCTATGATAGAAGTTATATACTCTATAATATAGGCCTTATTCACACAAGTAATGGAGAACACACAAAAGCTTTGGAATATTATTTTCGGGCACTAGAACGAAACCCCTTCTTACCACAAGCTTTTAACAATATGGCCGTGATCTGTCATTACGTGCGACTATCTCCACTATAGAAAGAAAAAAGAAAGAGCAAAATCTACTAGTAAAAAAAAGGCTTTCTACATATACATCGTCCAAAAAACGATTTTTATCAGCTGTAGCAAAGAAAGAAACTTAATAGAAGTCGAAAGATGAAGAAATAAATATGCCTAGATACTTTATTCTATGGATAAAGGATCTAATTGATAGAGGAAGCACCGTAAAGATCAATTAGCGATATTTTTGTCCGATACAATAAAAAAAAGCTGCTTACTTATGTCATAATATGAGACAAAAGTTAGGAATCAACTTATGTAACAGAGTCGATCCCCTAAAGTATTGAGCAGCGGTGTAGCATCAGATCCCAAAGATGGTAAGTCTTTTCTTTCTTATGAGGGAAAGTCTTTTTCAACAATTCTATATAAATTTATATATGAAACCGAGATAGTTACCTTTCAGAAAACTCTAACGATAGTGGAATGCCCACGCTTTTTTCTTCTGAAGGTGGGAGAAAAGATAAAACTGATTATTGATAAAATTAAAATTAAAGTTTGAAACTCATATAATTAACCTCTTTTGGTTAACTCGAGAAAAAATGGAACACTAAAAGAATTGACTGCCGAGCCGTATGAGGTAGGAAACTCTCAAGTACGGTTCTAAGGGAAGGAATTTACTCGCCTATTCCGACCGAGGAGAGCAGGCCATTCGGCAGGGGGATTATGAAATTGCGGAAGCTTGGTTCGATCAAGCCGCTAAGTATTGGAAACAAGCCATAGCGCTTACTCCGGGAAATTATATTGAAGCGCAGAATTGGTTGAAAATAACAAAGCGTTTCGAATAAGAACACTCTCTTTTATTTATTTTATTATTGAGTATTTTTTATAGTATTTGTTATATTTCTTATAATTTATTTGTTATAATTTATTTTTTGTTGTCCCCCTCAGTAAAATCATTTCCCTGGGAAGAGCCAATCAAAGAATTTCATTAATTTCATTATACTTCTTCTAAGATCTTTCTTTTTCGTCTGGTATTTCATGGGAATAAATGATACGCGGATACAGACAGTAGAGAATATATATTTTCTATTTTTTATATTTTTCTTTTCCGTTATTAAAACGAATAAAAGATACCTTTGAATGCCTAAATATGAATACTGGGATGTCTCTTAGTAATGACTAATTACTTCTCACCTGATTTGGACTAGAGTAATAGTAATATGTTCTATGTAAAACAAACATAAAGTAGCCCCATCTAGGAACCTTTAATTAAAATAGGAATGAATACACTAGGTTGTACAAAAAAAATTGTTTTTGCATCAATTAAAAGCCCGGAAAGGTCCGTTGAGCGCCTCGTGGCTATGTCATAATAGATCCGAACACTTGCCCTGAATCGACTTCCAGATCATAATTGCTCT